TTCTCAATTGTATTCTTTTTTCAATACTAATATTGACAACAGTGTATCAAATAAATATAATCCGATCGTGAATAAATTGATCAATTTACTCATGTTAAATAGGCTTTTTTTAATTCATCAAATGGTGGATTCGTTGGATTTTCTGCGATATTCTGCGATACAAAAACAAGAAATCCCTTATTTGATTGAAAGGTAATTAATTGAATTGAAATTGAGAGATAAGAGATAAATAAAAAAATAATACATAGTTATAAATAATAAATGTACTATAGAATAATGGATAATGGATAACATAGTCGATAAAAGGGTGGTCTATCATTTTGGATTTTTTGTGAGAAAATTTTTAGGTTTATCTGTTCATTTTTATGTTGAGAATCTATTCGCTTTCGATATTTTTAGTTTTTTCCATTTTTTTTGTCTAATAAAATATTAGACAATTCAATCTTTTATTTGTGTTGTTTTTATTGCGATTGGATATACACACTTATCTTATTTTAAAATTTTAGAATTTGGGGTTGCTAACTCAATGGTAGAGTACTCGGCTTTTAAGAGCGACTCTATTTTTTACACATTTCTATGAAGCAATTGGTTCGTCTATAGCATCGGTAGAGTTTGTAAAACCACGACTGATCCAGAAGGGAATGAATGGAAAAAGTAGCATGTCGTATCAATGACGAATTCGAAAAGTATTTCACTCTTATTTCTATCCGGTCCAAATTTTTGTTTGAATTCTTGGCTCGGAACAAAAGAATTCAGTTGGGTTTAATTTATAAAGGGATAGAGCCTGGCAGCTCTAATTATAGGGAAACAAAAAGTAACGAGCTTTCATTTATTTTGTATTTGAATGATTACCCCATCTAATTGTACGTTAAAAAGAGGTTAGTGCTTTATGTGGGAAAAGCTTTTCCTGTGAATGGATTATTTATTTTTGTTATGAGTCCTAACTATAAAGCTATTTTCCATTATATTTTGGGGGTAGCGATAAATGTGTATGTGTAAAAGAAAGAGTATTTTGATAAAGATATTTTTTTTTCCAAAATCAAAAGAGTGATTGGGTTGAAAAAAATAAAGGATTCCTAACTAGCTTGTTATCCTAGAACAAAAATTTGGTGGAAAAAGCGATTAGAGTGAGTCCGTTGATGGGTTTTACTTGTTTTCTAGGTATCTATATACAATATATAGAATTCTTTTTTAATTTTTTTATATTCTATTATATTCAAATTAATATATATAGTATATAGAATTCCCTGTTTTGACCATATCGCACTATGTATCATTTGATAATCCAATGAATCTCGGATTCTTTATTTGACTAAATAGGATTTTTTTTATTTTAATGGAGGAATATCAAGTATTTCTGGAACTCCATAGATCTCGCCACCGGGACATCCTATACCCGCTTTTTTTTCGGGAGTATATTTATGGACTCGCTTATAGTCGTGGATCCATTTTTGTAGAAAATGTAGGTTATAACAAAAATTTTAGTTTACTAATTGTAAAACGTTTAATTACTCGACTGTATCAACAGACTCATTTGATCATTATTGTTAATGATTCTAACAAAAATCCTTTTTGGGGTTATAACAATAATTATTATTCTCAAATAATAGTAGAAGGTTTTGTTGTCGTTCTGGAGATTCTATTTTCCCTACAATTATATATATCTTCCTTAAAAGAGTTAGAAATCGTAAAATCTTGTAATAATTTGCGATCAATTCATTCCATTTTTCCTTTTTTCGAAGATAAATTTATATATTTCAATCATAAGTCAGATATAAGAATACCCTATCCTATCCATCTGGAAATCTTGGTTCAAATCTTTCGATATTGGATAAAAGATGTCTTTTTCTTTCATTTATTAAGGTTGTTTTTTTATTACTATTGTGACTGGAATAGTCTTTTTACTCCTCAAAAATGGATTTCTACTTTTTTTTTAAAAAGTAATCCAAGATTTTTCTTACTACTATATAATTTATATGTATGGGAATACGAATCTATCTTTCTTTTTCTATGTAACAAATCTTTTCAGTTACAATTAAAATATTTTAGCGTTTTTTTTGAGCGAATTTTTTTCTATGAAAAAATAGAACATCTTACAGAAATATTTGTTAAGAATTTTTCGTATACCTTATTATCCTTTAAGGATCCTTTCATCCATTATGTTAGATATCAAGGAAAATCCATTCTAGTTTCAAAGAATACGCCTCTTTTGCTAAATAAATGGAAATACTATTTTATCTATTTATGGCAATGTCATTTTGATATTTGGTCTCAACCAGGAACGATCGATATAAACCAATTTTCCCAGCATTCATTTCACTTTTTGGGTTATTTTTTAAGTATTAGGCTAAATTTTTCAGTGGTACGAAGTCAAATGTTACAAAATTCATCTCTAATAAAAATGGTTATGAAAAAGCTTGATACAATAGTTCTAATTATTCCTCTAATTAGATTATTAGCTAAAGCAAAATTTTGTAATGGATGGGGTCGTCCCATTAGT